GAATTTCCAAAGCTCCTTGTAAGGCTTGTTGGCAAACCCGTTGCCGAACTTGATTAACTGCCCTTTGTTGTTCAAAACGAATGCTTTCATTTTTTGAATTTTCTGATTGTTCTAACTGCCTATAAGCGGAAGTAATCAAGTTAGACCTTTTTCGTTCCGCCTCAGAATACTCGTTCACTCGAAACTGATCCACGTCCGTTTTCACTTTCCGTAAACGAGCGTGAGCCTTTTCCAGCTGTTCGACGGCCCCTGCCCGCAGTTCCTCTGAATTTCGAATAGTATTCAAGATCCTCTGTTTTCGATTATCTAATAAATCGTTTAATGAAAGTAGATTATCTTTCCATTCATTTCAGAACTTCGATGATCCCTTCCCGAGCCAAACATGAATCTTTCGATTCATTTGGCTCTCGCGCTCAATGATTTCAATTATTTACGGGGAATTCCCGCACTTTTTAATGCACCGAGCCTATCCTCTATTCATATTTCAAAACAAAAATATCGAAACCGGTCGTTAATCCCAGACCAGAATATCCGGAGGACTCTTCTGACTAAACAAAAATATGTAATTGTCAGCAAAGTTGTTTCTTTTTTTCTTTAAATCCTAAGAACTCTTCTTACTTTATACGTAGGTCATCGATTCCGCATTGGATAAAAAGGGCGTGAAATAGCCGATTTCCAATAAAGGGTTCAAAGCATTTTATCGACATGAGTGCTCTATATCGAATAAAATTTCCAACTATTTATTTTAACACCATTTTGGTATTAACTGTAGAAAGAGTACTGTGCTGCGTTTGGACTTCAAAGAGTTTAGCTTTAACCATGTCGATGGTCCCGCGTTATTGGTTGATAGAGAATCAAAGTATGTTTATTAACGAATCGCGAAATGCTGGGGTTCTTCAATATGATTTTTGAATTTAGTCATAAGGAATTCGCGGGCTCGTGCACCCCCCTCCTTGTTATAACACAAGAAAAAAGTGCAGCTGGTTCGATCCAGCCTATTCTTGAAATAAACAACTCGCACACACTCCCTTTCCAAAAAAGATCAATACACCAAGCACTACACTTAGATTTATTGGATTTGTAGCTAAAATATCGGTATTAAACCCGAAACTCCCGGCGGATGGCCAGCGACCCAAGGAAACGAAAGAATCGGTTACATTTTTCATAAAATCCCCCCTTTATAGATAGACTCAAAAATCGAACAACGCTCTTTTTATATCACTTTTTTCTATTTCCCATTTATTCTAGTTACTATATTCTCTATTTCTTATTTTTTATTTTATTTACTTATTTCTAAACAGAATAAAAAGCCATTTTGAAATCGAATATATTTCTTTTTTTTGGGGGGGTGGCTCTCATCTCAATAAGAACGACACTTAACTTATTAGAATTAATAAAATAAGGACCGAGTTTCGCGTGAATTGCGGAATACTCCATTTGTTTCAACACCCCCCAAAAAAGTACCCATTGGACTCAAAATGAGAAACAAGGAAGTCAGCCAGATCAGTATGCCAATCCCTCTCACCCCCCTCTCCCTCGCGGGTTCCCACCCTACTAAGAATAGGTAATGGTAGGAATGAAGTGAAGTCTTGATATAATTCGCAAAAGCAAGGAGCAAGCGAGTTCGAGGACATAAAATATGAAAAAACTTTGTATTGTATTTTTTTCATATTTATATTATAGGATTCAAATAAAAATAGGATTAAACAAAGGGATTCGCAAATAAAAGTGCTAATGCTACAACCAGCCCATAAATTGTTAAAGCTTCCATAAAGGCTAGACTCAGTAATAGAGTACCTCGTATTTTTCCCTCGGCCTCGGGCTGTCTCGCGATACCTTCTACAGCTTGGCCCGCAGCAGTGCCTTGCCCAATTCCCGGTCCAATAGAAGCAAGCCCAACAGCCAACCCGGCAGCAATAACGGAAGCGGCAGAAATCAATGGATTCATAATAAGTTAGTTCCTCGCACCAAAATACAGAAATGGTTAATGATACAATCAGCTAATGAATTATGACTTTATTATTCCATCGCTAAGATTCATCCATCTGAAGTAACTAACAACTAACAATTTACGTAATAATATTATTGAATCATCGGAACTACTTGGATATTTCCCTTTTTCCGTTCTATTCCCGAAGTTTTTTTGATGTCAATCCACGAGACTTTTCTTTCTCTATTTCTTTGTTCCGAACCGCTCTTTCCATTCTTCACTTTATTCTTTTCTTTTTCGCGATTTCATCCTTTCTTTTTTCTTTTTATTCAGTCAATTGACAATCACAGACGAAGTAGAAAGATCCTTATTGGAATCCTATCTAAATTCAGAGTAATAGTACAGATTGGGTAGATCTTTCGTTTCATATATGGTAAGTTAATATCTAATATTACATGTACATATATTTCTTTCATAACGTAAACCAACTATTCGTTTCATATCTTAGATTGAATCAGATTCTAGAATCATTCTAAGATAAGAATGATCCTGGTTGGTCTCTAACCGTTAGATTCCATATACATTGAATGCACAAACAATAGAAAGAGAATATTTATTGGAGGGAGATCTAGGGGGATAATTTTAGGAAAAAGATCTTTTCGATCTCTTTCCTTTTTCCTACCCTAGCAATATCTTTTTATTACTCTAGGTCATATATACCGTACCGTATTTTTCTATTTCTTTCGAGGTTCCCGAAATAAGTCAATTCTCTTGATGAGTCCCGAATACATTGTGTTGGTCTAAGCCAAACAAAAGACTAGTCAATGATGACCCTCCATGGATTCGCCTATATAAGCCGCGGCTAAAGTTGCAAAAATAAGAGCTTGAATGCCGCTTGTAAATAATCCAAGAAACATGACAGGTATAGGAACCACTAAAGGGACTAAAGAAAGAAGAACTACAACTACTAATTCATCGGCTAATATATTCCCGAAAAGTCGAAAACTAAGTGATAAAGGCTTTGTAAAATCTTCTAAGATGTTAATGGGTAAAAGGATTGGAGTCGGTTGAATGTATTTATTGAAATATCCCAATCCCCTTTTGGAAAGGCCTGCATAAAAATAGGCTACTGACGTGAGTAAGGCTAAAGCAACGGTTGTATTTATATCATTTGTAGGTGCGGCTAACTCCCCCTGCGGTAACTGTATGATTTTCCAAGGGAAAAGGGCCCCCGACCAGTTAGAAACAAAAATAAAAAGAAACATAGTTCCAATAAAGGGAACCCACGGGCCATATTCTTCTCCAATCTGAGTTTTGCTTACGTCTCGAATGAATTCAAGGACATATTCGAAGAAATTCTGAGCGTCCGTCGGAATGGTTTGCGGATTTTGAACAGCTAGAATAGCTGAACCTAATAAAATAGCAATTACAACCCAAGAAGTAATAAGCACTTGGCCGTGGACTTGGAACCCCCCTATTTGCCAATAAAAATGTTGACCTACCTCCACACCAGATACCTCGTATAATAGCCCCTTTAGTGTGTTTATAGAACATAATAGAACACTCATACTGCCCCCTGACAAAAATAGAACTTTCAAAGGAATTATTTTGATTCAATCATTTCTTTTTCGGCTTGCTTACTTGAATTCTATATTTTGGATACCAAGCAATCGCAAAAGATTCTCCATTTTTTATCTTTTTTTTTTCGATTCAAGAATAGTAAACAATTGAAAAATCTAGGGAGTTCAAAAAAGAATGTATTTTTTTTATTTTTTTATTATTAATCAAGGATTCCGTATAGAGCTCGTAGAGCTAGAACGGCCCTTACAAATTGCGAATACTAATTTGTTAAGAATGAATCGGATTGAAGACACAGAGTCATCGTTTGCTGGGATTGGAAGATCCACGAGATCGGGGTCACAATCTGTATCGATTAAACCAATTGTTGGAATTCCCAAAGTAATGCATTCTCGAAGGGCCTTCATTTGGTTTTGCTGATCAACGACGATTACAATATCGGGTAATCCGGTCATATATTGCACCCCGCCTAAATGTTTTTGCAAGTGAGACAACTGTCTCTTCAAAATAGCTGCATCTCTTTTGGGAAGACAGCCGAGTCTCCCTGTTTTTTGTTGCGTTCTCAAGTCCCTGAACTTACGAAGCATCGTTTCCGTAGTGGACCAATTCGTTAACATACCGCCGAGCCATTTTTTATTAACATAATGGCACCGAGCCTTTATTGCAGCCCGTACTACGGAATTAGCTGCTTCTTTTTTGGTACCAACAATTAAGAAGCTTTTTCCTCTACTTGCTGCATAAAAAACTAAATTGCAAGCTTCTGCTAAAAAGCGCGCAGTTCTAGTAAGATTTGTAATATGATTACCTTTAGACTTTGGAGAAATAAAAAGAAAGGGGGCCATTCTAGGATTCCATTTCTTAATACCATGACCAAGATGAACTCCTGCTGCCACCAACTCTTCCAACCTGATGTTCCAATATCTTCTTGTCATTTCTCCCCCCATTTCCTCTTTCTTTTTTTGTTCAAAGAAAAAAAGACAAGGTATTCGAAAATAAATAATTGTTCCGACGGAACCTTTTCTTCTACCGAGGATTGGCCGTTGATACATGATTCAAGCGATTCCTTCCCTTTCTATTCGTTATTCTCTTTCTTTGTTTATTACTATTATCAAATCGCCGTCCCATACCATACATAGTTAAAAGGATGCATTTTTCTTTTCTTAGGAATCATTAAATCCTGTAAATGATTCTTCTGATGTATCCTGTCAATTCTTTGAACTGCAAGAATAAGAATCAAACCATTCTCTATGATAGAAGAAGAAATTGATCGATTTTTCTTCGAATAAATTCTTCTTTTTGGTTTCCAGAGAAACAGTCTTATGTTGCCTTGAGGAGTGTACTAATCCTTTGAATCCGGTCCCGGCGGGGATCATCTCCCCTAGAACAACGTTCTCTTTCAGGCCTTTCAACCAATCGATACGACCTCGGAGAGCGGCTTTTGCTAAAACCCGAGCAGTTTCTTGAAAACTTGCTTCGGATACAAAACTTTGAGTATTTAGAGATGCGCGAGTTATTCCCAATAAGACGGCCCGGTAACGGATCCCCTCTTCCAAAGCCCGACCCGTTCGTTCTGCTCGTAACAACCCAATAAGCTCTCCGGGTAAAAAAACATTAGACATTCCATCTTCTGAAACCAAGACTTTTGATGTTATTTGGCGTACAATAATTTCTATATGCTTATTATGGATCTGCACTCCCTGGGATCGATAAACCTTTTGGATCTTATTAACCAAAGAAATACGGCTTTGCGCTATTGTTAGCTCGGCACCAATCAAGAATCCCCAAGGAATTCCAAGAATTCTTGTTATACACTGGTTCCAACCCTCAATCCTCTTTTCTAGGTTCATCGATATTGAATCAATTGAACGCACTTCGAATACCCTTTCTACTTTTGGAAGACCCTGTGTTATATCAGCAGACCGCGATTTTTCATATAGAAATGTGACTAATGTAGCCCCCTCGGAAAGGATTTCTCCATAATGTCCATGAAGAGTTGTTCCTGGAGTAGCCAAATAGGGCTTAGCTGATCTTATTATTACATACCCCACTTGGACAATTAAAACTTGACCCGATTTTAGGCATGGGCCATTTTTGGCTATACATACACTTTCACAAAAAAACTGCCCAAGATTGAGTATTGTGGATGTTTCTTCCCAATAATTATGATGATAATTATGCTGTAGAAAATACCAATTCAAGTTGAATGGATTCAAAAATATGTTACTATATAGATCGGGCTTATAGATTCTCCTCTTTTCATCCATTAAAAAATATTGAATTACTTGAAAGGTCTGTTTTAAATTATCAAGTTGCAAATATTGAATTACTGAAATCTGATTCTTTGTTAGTAAATGGTAACATACACCAAAATTCCCAATTTGAGTTTGAGGGACTGCTCCTAAAGGTCCCGACAAATTCCTAATCGGAATTAGAGAGTCCGGATCTCTTTTAATTAATTCTTTTTTCGCATTGTGATATTTTCCATCGTTGAACGGATCTAGTTGAAAACAATTAGATGATGACAAGATTATGAAAGATTGGCATTCCTTACTTCTATTCAACAATGTACGAACAGTTCCTTGGTTTTGGCTAAGTGGTTGTCGAACCCTTGCTTTGGAATAAGTGGAATAACTAGAAGAAAAAGGATTGATGTTGGGACAATCTGGACCATTCTCAGAGCGCAATCCTGGCCCTGAGGGATCGTCCCTTTTTCTGATATATGAAATCTGGGATTTCCCTAAGTGCATTTTTAGGAAATCTCGAATCAAGCCCTTTGTACTTACTTCCACAAAGGAAGCGCCGGCCTCCTCTATATCTATAGAGGAATCCTTTTCGTCTTGGTCCCAATTCAAGAATAAACAAGTCCGAACTAATTGAATACTTGTACCAGAAATGCCCCGAATCAAGCTGCCATCCTCATAACGGATATAATTAACAACTTCAAGTTCTATATTATCCATTTCTTGCAATAGATCTTGAGGAAAAAGTCTTGTTAACTTTATACCGTCCGCTATTTCATATCTGACTACGGGTCGAAGCAAAACAAAGGACCTTTTCTTGTAAAGTGCAATTCGTTGGACATAGATCCAACTGGTTTTTCTTATTCGCGTTGTTATTGGTATCAAGACGCCACTGTGTCGAGATATATTATCTTCCCCCTTCGGAAAATGGATATCTCCAGAAAAGATTTGAAGTTTAATCCACCCCACCTTTTTTTTTCTCTCCACTCGGACCAACCCGCCCGCCTTACTTCTTTTATTTAAAGTAATTTGTGTATTTACTCCAACGATACTATTGTTCCGTACCATTATGAAAGAGGAGTCAGGTAAAATATGCACTTCTTCGGCTTCGGGAATGAAAAAAAGCGGATCCACTTCCCCCTCCCCTTCCCCTTGGTATTTTGGCTGCAATTTTTGGGCTCCTCCATAGTCAACGAGATTGAAATCCTCTTTTTTGACGATGGAATCTCTCTCTTCCACCTCTATAGGCCCATATTTCGTAATTCCCGAGCCCCCTCTTTTGTATCGAGGATCGTCGAAATAAGCAAGAATGCAATTTCTACGGAAAATGCCATTTATGGGCATTTCAATCGAGATGTCGGAACAGAGTATTAGTCCTTTTTCTCGTCCATGTGCTTGAATCGATCCGAATGGAATGATAAAGCTATTTCTTCGCTTCTTCGCCACTAAATCAAAATTCTCGCGTAGAATAGCAGGGTATGGTAGATTACAATGGGCAGTCACTAGGCTTTGATTAAGCTTTGAATAATTACGAATCATAATCCGACCCCTCTCCTTTCCATAAAGACCCAAACTAAAGAATTTGTGTCTCAATTGATCATTTTTCACATAAGGGCTGGGTGTATATCTACCTTGGGCAGAAAGAGAATGAATGCTCATTTGATCTTGATCCTTGTAGATCGAAAAAAGAGCGGGGCCCGATCCGCATAAATCCCCTAATAATATCCATAAATGACTTGTTTTTGGTAAGAGATGGACATTACTATAAGGAAATTCGGGTACATGGTACACATCGGTACTCCAGTGCATTTCTCCCTCCGAGTCAGAATAAATATGTTTTCGAACTCTATCTTTCAAAGTAAAAGTGGGTTTTCCGTCACGAATTTCAGCAATTACTTGTTCTGATTCTACATATTGATCATTTTGAACTAAAAGAAAACTCTTTGGTGGAATAGGCACACTATGTATAATATCTTCACTCTCAATAGTTACATAAAAATCTATATAACATAGAAAGGCAGGCTGCCCGTGGCGTGTCCGTGCGGGATGAACCAAGTCCTCATTGAATTTGATTTTTCCGTTGACAGGGGCTCGCACATGTTCTGCAGTACCTCCTGTGAATACTCCACCGGTATGAAAAGTTCTTAATGTTAGCTGAGTTCCCGGTTCTCCAATGGATTGGCCCGCAATAATACCCACAGCTTCCCCCAATTCAACCAAGTCGCCATGAGTAGGACTCCGACCATAACATAATCGACATATCCAAGACGTACTCCTACAAGTAAAGGGGGTTCTAATAGATATTGGCTTTATTTGAAAGGTTATGAGTTGATTGACAAGGCTAATCCCAAGATCTTGATTTCGAACGGCAATGCATCGCGCACTCATATAAATATCGTCGGCTAATACACGACCAATTAATGTTTGCATAAAAGATCTTTCCGGCACCGCCGCATTTCGGGGACTTACAGAAAGCCCTCGGGTGGTGCCACAATCTGTTCTACGTACAACAACGTGTTGAACTACTTCAACAAGTCTGCGTGTAAGATACCCAGCGTCTGCTGTTCGTACAGCAGTATCCACAACCCCTTTGCGGGCTCCATAGCTAGAAATAATATATTCCGTTAAGGAGAGCCCTTCGCGTAAATTGCTTTGAATGGGTAAATCAATCATTTGTCCTTGTGGATCCGACATTAACCCTCTCATACCTAGTAGTTGGTGTACTTGAGAGGCGTTTCCCCTAGCTCCCGAAAAGGACATTATATGTACAGGATTCAAGGGGTCGGTGGTTCTAAAATTGGGATTCATTTCTTGTCGCAAATATTCACTTGTATCATACCATATCTCGATGGATTGGCGTAATTTTTCTACCGCGTGTACATTTCCATAATGATATTGTTTTTCCAAAAGAAAACTTTGTTGTTCAGCATCCTGGACTAGCCATCCCTTAGAAGGTATCGTTAAAAGATCATCAATTCCTAATGAAATGGATGTAGCGGTGGCTTGCTGAAAACCCAGGGTTTTTACTTGATCCAGGATGTGTGATGTATATGCCATTCCGAAGTGATCTATTAATCGACTAATAAGTCGTTTAATAGCAGCCCCGTCGATTACTTTATTGTGAAAGACCAAATTGACCGGCTCTTTCATAAACACCTCCATATTTCGTTGAGTAGGATTCGACAATAGATTTGAGTCAATGATTGGAAAACTCCCTTTTCTGGACCTTGATTCGCGTAGAACGTAGAAGTAACTACGGTCCGAGTTGAATTGGAAAGGGCCGAATTCACACTGGAGTCATAGACTTACTTAGTTTAGGTACCGTAGGAAGAGACCTGATAAAACCCTTGTATAGCTTCTTCCATTTCGCGATAAAGAAAAATATGACCAAGAGTCGTTCGAATATATATACAAAGAATTTCTTTTTCTACGCTTCTTACTATTAGAAAGTGTCCGTAAATTTGATGATGGGTACCCGAAGATTCATAATGAACTTCGACAGGAACTCCTCTTGAAACAATAAGGCGTTGATCGAGTCGCCACCGGAGCCAAAAGGGGCTGTCTAAACGAATCCTTTTCTGTCGATAAGCTCCAATTGCATCATAGGAATTACAAAAAAGGGGTTCCTTTCCTTTCATATACCTAGAGTTCTTGTCGTCAATTCTCTCAGTTTGGCAGTTTCTACGATTCCACAAATTATACCTATTTACACAAAGACCTGGGCGATTCCCGCTTGTTAAGATATAGAGCCCGATAAGCATATCTTGAGTTGGTACGCAAATGGGATCCCCAATAGACGGAGCCAAGAGATTCATATGAGAAAACATAAGTAAACGAGCCTCCGCCTGAGCCTCCAAGGATAGAGGTACATGAACAGCCATTTGATCCCCATCGAAGTCTGCATTGAATCCTTTACAAACGAGTGGATGTAAACAAATAGCGCGCCCTTCCACTAAAATGGGTTGGAAGGCCTGTATGCCTAATCTATGCAAAGTCGGTGCTCTATTCAGCAATACAGGATGCCCCTGCATAACTTCCTGAAGTATTTCCCATACAATTCGCTCTTTTTCCCGAATTAGACTCTTAGCAGTCCCTATGTTCGGAGCAAGGTGCTGTCTAATTAGACCGCGCATTACAAACGGCTGGAAAAGCTCTATTGCTATTTCACGAGGCAATCCACATTGATGTAATGAAAGTGAGGGGCCTACAACAATGACAGAACGTCCCGAATAATCGACCCGTTTTCCAAGCAGAGTCTCACGAAACCTTCCCTCTTTGCCTTCAATTACATCTGAAAACGACTTGTAAACCTTATTATGACCATCCCTTATTGGCTGTCCGCGGATTCCATTATCAAGAAGTGTATCCACAGCTTCTTGTACCAATTTCTCCTGAGACATTACTACGTCCTCTGGCGTAGATTTCATTGTTAATAAATTGAGAAGAGCATTGTTCCGCGAAAGAACTCTACCATAAAGTTTATTAATGTCGGAACCCGTTAGTTTAAGCTCATCTATCTGAACCGCCGGTCTCAACCCCGGGGGAAGAACTGGTAATAGACATAAAACCATCCATTCGGGTTCTACACTTGTTCGAATAAAATGCTTAGCTAATCCCATGCGTCTAACCAAAAAGCGCTTTCTTCTTTCAATTTTCCGATCTTCCCACTCATCACCCGTGAGCCCCTCTTCCTCTAATTCTTTCCATTCTGCCAACGAAGAATCTATAATAACTCGCAAATCTAGATCGCCCAACTGCTCTCGGATAGCGCCTCCTCCAGTAGAAATTTCGCGATTTCGAAATGTATGCAAGCCTTGGGTAGTCAAAAAAGGAGGGATGCTATCTCTCCAGGACTGGGTTTCATATTCGAATGAACCTCGTAATCGTAAAATAGTGGGTTTTTTTACTATAGGCCTAGCAAAAGCAAAATTGGGATAGGATCCTATAGGATTTCCCCCCCCTAAAAAACCGGACGTGAAAGTTTCCTCTCATCCGGCTCAAGCAGTTACACCAAATAAAGGAGTTCTTGCTTTCAAATTATAGAAAACCCCCAACTACCCCTTACTCAAGTTCTCACAAGCAACATTTCATTGATTAATTGTTCTTTTATTTTGATTTTATCTTTAATTCAATTGAAAATATTTAAATAGCGACATAAATAAAATGTGAAATTCTTGAGCAGTCTACTTCCCCTTCAAATGATGAATCCCTCTAAAGGAATACCTTCTAATTCGTAAGGAATTGACTTGTCTATATATCGTTCCGTTTGATCTTTTAGGTCCTGACTTCACCTCGACGGTTATGCCACGCTGCCCTTTCTTTAAAGCCTATATGCGATGGATAGGCTTCTATAACCATAACATATTTTCATTTCTTTCTAAAACGAAAAGACAGGGGATGGTTTCCACAAAAGAAAGAAGTCTTTTGACGAGGTACAACTCGAAATTCCTATTTGTTTGTTTTTGTTACTGAATCGACCATAGATCAATTCCCTTTTTTTGGGGGGTATTGAATACACCCATAATTCTGAGCTTCATGTTCCTCCTCACAAGAGACATGTCAGATCCGGGCATCCCAATTCGATTGAATAGGGTGACAGTTTCTTATTCAAAATCTGTAAAATCCGAATTTAGATCAAATCACACATCGCAGTATACTAGGTCTTCTAGTTCTTTAAGAGGTCTGTCTAAAAGATTCGCGATATAACTAGGAAGACGTCTCAAATACCACACATGAGTCACGGGGCATGCCAGTTTGATGTAGCCCATTTGATATCTTCGTATCCGAGAATTCGCAAATTCGACTCCGCAGTCGCCGCAAAATGTTCTCTTTTCTTTTTGATCTCCGAATTTGCCGTAAATTCCACAAGCACAAATTCCGCTTTTTATAGGTCCAAAAATTCTTTCACAAAAGAATCCACCGATTTTTGGCTTATTCGTTTCCCACTGAACATGCTCGATTTCTGTCACCTCTCCGACTATCTCTCCGTTGGGCAGGGTTTTATTGGCCCAAGCACTTATTTGTTGAGGAGAAACTAATCCAATTCGAAGTTGTTGATGTTTATACCGATCAATCATAGAAAAAAAATTCTGATTCATTCCGATTCATCGCGATCAAGCTTCCTTCCTATTCATCTGAAAGTTCTTCTCAGATACAAGGAAATGATTCAGTTCTAGGGCCAAAGAGCGTAGTTCTCGAACGAGCAATCGAAAGGATTCGGGAGCATCCTCAGCTTTAGGCATTTCTCCTCCAATGATTGTAGTACCAAATATTTTGTCGCGGGTTCTAAGATGATCAGACTTATAAGTAAGCATCTCTTGTAAAATATGAGCAACACCGAACCCCTCTAGAGCCCAAACCTCCATTTCTCCTACCCGCTGGCCCCCCCGCTTGGCCCTTCCCCTAAGGGGTTGTTGTGTAACAGATGCATAAGGACCGCTGGAACGCCCGTGTATTTTATCATCAACTTGATGAATTAATTTCAAGATATAGGGCTGTCCCACTAGAACAGGTTGTTCAAAGGGATCTCCCGTTCTTCCATCAAATATTCTGCTTTTTCCCGGATACTCGGGTTCAAATACCCACGGATTTCCTGTTTGCTTACTGGCTTCATGTAATTCAGAAAAGACTAGTTTTCTCGAAGCCTCTTGTTCATATCTCTCATCAAACGGTGCTACTCGATAATGTCTATCTAGCAGAACCCCCGCCAACCCGAGCGAGCATTCAAATATCTGTCCTACATTCATTCGCGAGGGTACTCCCAATGGGTTGAAGACCATATCAAGAGGCTTTCCGTCTTGCAAATAAGGCATATCTTGTCTAGGTAAAATTTTGGAAATGATCCCTTTATTTCCATGTCTTCCGGCGACTTTATCGCCTACTTTGATTTCACGTTTCTGTGAAATATATACACGAATCCTTTCTCTTTCTGGACTTTCTCTTTCTGGATTCGAACGTATCCATCTCACATCAATAACCCGGCCCCTTCCACCTCTAGGCAGTTTTAGACAAGTTGCCCTTGAAGTGGCTATCTGAGTGCCAAATACGGCGTCTACAAATCTATCTTCTGGGGCTAAGTCTTGCGCCAGCTGAGGTCTTAATTTACCTACTAAAATATCGCCCGCTTCTACCCAGGATCCCAAGATTACAATCCCGTTTTTGTCTAAATTTCGTAGTAAATGGGTCCGTAGATACGGTATTTTTTTAGTGATCTTTTCAGGGCCTTGGCTTGTCACATGAATCTCAATTTCATATTTCCGTATATGAAAAGAAGTAAAAATATCTTCATATACCAGACGCTCACTAATGAGTACCGCATCTTCAAAATTGTAACCTTCCCATGGCATATAAGCTACTAATAGGTTTTTTCCCAAAGCGAGTTCTCCTCCAACCGTAGCGGCACCGTCCGCCAAAATTTGTCCCTTTTTAATGCGTTTGCCCCTCCTAACCCGGGGTTTTTGATGTATACAAGTATTTTTGTTGGAACGTTGATACATAACTAATGGAATGCTTAGAGTATCCCCATTGCCCGATAAAAGGATCTTGTCAGTGTGGATAGAAATGATCTTTCCCGCGTGTTCCGTTATAAGGGGAACTCCTGAGTCTAGAGCCACTTGGCCTTCCAAACCGGTTCCAACAATGCACTTCTCGGACCGAGAAAGCGCAACTGCTTGGCGTTGCATATTAGAACTCATTAAAGCCCGATTCGCGTCATTATGCTCGATAAAGGGAATGAGAGAAGCTCCAATAGAAAAATATTGGAAGGGAAAAATGCTTCGAAAGTGAACCTGTTCCCATGCAATAGTCAGGAATTCTTGACGGTATCGAGCCGGAACAATCTGCTCTTCCTGAGAACTGTCATTAAGTGCCAAAGAATTGCCTGTCCCTATCATACAGTATTCATCTCTCCTTGATGATAAATAAAGTATCCGTGCCCTTTTTGATTTCGCGGAGATTTCATAGAATGGGCTTTCTAGAGATCCAAAATCACCAATTCTCGCATGAATTGCTAAGGATCCAATAAGGCCAACATTGATTCCTTCAGATGTATCAATTGTGCAAATGCGTCCATAGTAGCTAGGATGTATATCTCGTATCCGAAAACTCGCGGTTCGTCCTGTCAATCCCCCAGGACCCAAAAAACTCCATTTTCTCCCATGAACTATTTGTGTCAAGGGATTCGTTTCATCCAAAACTTGAGATAATGGGTGTAATCCAAAAAAAGATTCATAAGTGGTTTTTAATGGGGTTGAAGTTACAAAATTCTGAGGGGTCGGTATCAATTTCCCTTTAATTGCTCCGCGTATAGCCCTTTTAACTACTTTTTCCAAACGAATCAGAGCTAATCCGAATTGATCTTGTAAGAGATCCGCTACAGAACGAATACGTTTATTTTTCAAATGATTCATATCGTCAAGTGTACCCATTCCAAATTTGATTCCAATCAAATGATCCGTGGCTGCCAATATATCTCGCGGTAACAAAAACGTATTATTCTGGGATATATCAAGATTCAGTCTCCGGTTAATATTTCGTCGACCAATCCTTCCTAATTCACACCTTTGGCGAAAGAATTTATTTTGTAATTCCTTACATAAGGAATCAGAAAATACTAGATCTCCACCCACACAAACAAACTGTTGATAAAATTCCAAAATGGCATTTTCTTTTGACCCAATCTTTTCCTTCTCTTTATCATCCAAAAAAGCCAAGAAAATCTCAGGGTAGCAAACATTCTCTAGAATTTCTCTTAGATTCGAACCCATAGCCGATGATAGAACTAGAATAGATATTTTCTGTTTCCTACTTACGCGAGCCCATATACGCGCTTTTCTATCAATCTCTAATTCCAATCTTCCTCCCCAATCTGATATTATGGTGCCGATATAGACCAAAATCCCTTTATGGTCCAATTCTGATCGGTAATAGATACCCGGACTTTGCAATATTTGATTGACTACCATTCTGTACATTCCGTTTACTATAAAAATTCCCAGGGAATTCATTAAAGGAATGTTTCCAATCAAAATTCGCTGTTTTTGCATAGAATACCCCTTCCTTTTCCAAATTAATCCCGCGGATACATATAATTCAGAAGAATAGGTGAGGGATTCATATACAGCATCTCGTTCTTTTATCAATGGTTCGACCAATTTAGATGTTTCCGCAAATAATTGAAAGTATACGTCTACGTCTTCATCTATGTCTTCATCTATGTCTTCATCTACATCTATGTCTTTTTCTAAGTCTTCCTCTACTTCATTTAGAAAATCTTCTATATCCGGAAAATCTTCTATATCTAGAAAATCTTCTATATCTAGAAAATCCTCTATGAAACCTTCCACCGTTGGAAACTTATAAAGTTCTTCTCTTAAGCCCTGATCAACGAACCTACAGAATCCTTCAAATTGGATCTGATTAAGCCCAGGTATTACAGCCATTCCTTCATTTCTATCGTCAAGCATTTTGAATTCCCCATATTATCGAAAAAATCCCATTTTTGACTCATTCTGCATCGAATCATATGGATCGATCTAGCAATGATGGAATTTCGATTCTGTTTACTAAATCACATGAAATTTGAAACAGTCGCGTACATGTAATGTATAAAATACGTAGGGACGGATAAATGAAGAGAATTTTATACTCAAATTGGAATGGAATTTAAAACAGATACGAACGGAAAGGAATTGCTTAGATTAGACCAATGGAGTTTGTTTTTGTATCGAATAGAAAAGAATTCCATTTCGATCATTATTATGATATTCTATATCCAATCCCATGGGATATCAGAAAAATAGGAAATGAATTCGCGATTGAATCCGTTCGGGGCGATAATAAAGACATAATAATCAGAAACGAGATAAGGTTGGGTTTTTTAGCAACTATTCGCGGACTCCATTGAGCATTCGCAGAGAAAAGGGGTATTTCTTTTTCCCTCTTTTTTAGTAGAATACGGTTGAAGAGCGTAATAAGTAAATAAGTAGGCTTGTATGTTTTTATTACAACCTACGTGGATATAGCTGGAGAGGGTAGAACTCTTTAGAGCTGCCCCCCTCCCAATTCTATCCTGTCGTGTTCTATCAAAATTTCGATTTTCTATTCAATGAAAAAATCGAAACACGATACGGTTGTGCGAATTCCCTAAAGGTATGATCTACAAAGAAGATGCTTCTTTCCATATTTGCATAACGTCTTCTGTTTTGTTTTGGGGTTTACAAAAACTCAACGTTGCTATTATAATTATTGAAAAAAAAAAGAAAGACCGATTCGTTATCTATCAATTTGGATTGTCTATCGTCTTCTATCAGTAGTCCCATTAGGTAAAGAAATAAAAAGCGTCCGGGAGTTTACAGCCAATAGTTAAGGGTTCTAACTCGTCGGGCTTTTGCAACCGAAGATCCACATTTTTTGTTTCAATAGAAGGGGGTTTTTAGACATTTTTTGTTTTAAGAGACTATACAATCAATCGAAGGGACAGATTCAATTCCCAGGTTTCATTTCTTTTAGGCGCGGCATTAAGATTCAAGATACAAGTACAATAAAGTTTAGGAATCCCTCTACCCAACCAAACAAAACAAAAGGCGAATATTTGCATCTATTTTATATCCTTTTGGCGACATGGCCGAGCGGTAAGGCGGGGGACTGCAAATCCCTGTTCCCCAGTTCAAATCTGGGTGTCGCCTGATCAACAAAAGAAAGAAAAGACGCGAAATCCCCTTATTCTGGTTTGCTGATAGACCTCACAGAATGCTCCCCGATTCTACGAGAAAATAAGAAATAATATAAGAACTTTTTCTAAGGTACAAGCGTATTTTTTGGAGTCTTTCGTCAAGGGGTCTTGGGTTGGTACAGAATCCCCTTTTGACTCTTCGGCAAGAATTTCACTATTATTAGTGAACAATAATGAAAGAATTCCTTCAAAGAGATAGGGGTCATAATTCACATGGATATAGTAAGTCTGGCTTGGGCTGCTTTAATGGTAGTCTTTACATTTTCCCTTTCACTGGTAGTATGGGGAAGAAGTGGACTCTAGGGGTACTGTTAATTGGGTTGAGGAATTAAACTTTCTTCATTTTTTAGAATTCCCATGCTTGTCTTTCGATTCGAAAGTAAAAGGGGTGCAGACGCTAGGAAATTGAGTACAACCGAATTCTTCCTAACTTTTCTCTTTCCCTGAACCAGTTCTTATCCGAACTGGACAATGGGGACGAGCAAGCCCCCTTTGACTTTCCTTTGAAATAGAATTGGGGCGGTATGCACGTTACATATATGAATATCAGGATCCCTGTTCTAGTTGTAGGCTTCTCTATATTAAATTAAGAAATGAAGCCTGTTATATCCTTATAGAATAGAGTACAACTTTATACATTAAAAGGACAATATCTACATAGTAGAAAGAAGTATATAGAATATTTCTTTCTACCATACTAACGGTATAATGTGAATTCTCGGTCGCTCATTTTTTTTTAAGACACGAAATCAGAATCTTTTTTATTTGTATAAGATAAGAAGTCGAGCTTTATTCCAATTAATCGCTTTGACTTACTGTTTTTACGTAAATTATCAGTAAAAAGGCGGTAGGAACTAGAAGAAACAATGCAGTAGCAATAAATGCGAGAATATTGACTTCCATAATCTCATCCTTTCTTTTTTTACTTCAAAATAACTCGGGATTTAATCCCATAGAGATGAAAAACCTTTTGCCTCTAAATTCAATGGGATGAATTACACCTCGATGATATCAAATCGCATCAATATCATGAATAACAATACCTGAGTTATCAAATTAACCCATTGTCAAGAATTGAATAGTATAACCTAGGAGGACCCTTTATACATACTGTATTGCATCTAAAATAGGATTTCTGATCGAACTAAGACTAAGAGTTCCCTTCTTTTTTGTATTTGAATATACTTTTCTTTCTTTACCTAGATTCTTAATGGAATGCATATACTAAAAGTTCAGTGTGAAATTGGAATGAGATAGGTTGTTTCAAATTCCATTAAATTGAGTATTAGTAATTGAAGTTAGACCGAATAGCAGCTGGCAAAGAGGAAACTTTTTCAAAATATAAAAATAATTAGCTATGTTCAATTTCTTTTATTTTGCATTGTACAAGAAAGCAATTCTATTTCCAGTTGTGTATGTGTTCCCGGTAAACTACGGTACTCTATTCTATTCGCGGGTTGGGAGCAATTGAAAAAAGAAGCCCGAGCCCGTAGAGTATCTCTTGGAATACGAAATAGGATGCTACGAATAATTGTAGCAATCCACATATGTCTATTTCCTCTCAATCGGTACTAGTTGAAGTACTGGAAATTTCCGTATTTGTTTGATGAGAAGTGAGACAAGCAATTTGCCAAGCAAAATATCAAAAAAAAAGATCCCCTGGGGGCTGGAATTATTAAATTTGGACTTCCCAGCAGAAAACAAAAAGAAAAATTCGTGTAGTTTTTTATTGGATTTGAACTCATCGGGACTGACGGGTCTCGAACCCGCAACTTCCGCCTTGACAGGGCGGTGCTCTGACCAATTGAACTACAATCCCCAGACATTAAAGTGTACGACATATATATTCTTATGATTTCATTCATACATTTATTTCCATTTAAAATTGCAGATTCCAATCACTGTGTTGAAATAAGGGAGGATATACTCGTATCCCTCCGGATACGTGCTTTCCTTAGTGAGAAGTGAGAGCGGCACGGATTCCTATTACTACTTTCTTTTTTGCCAAATGGACCTGCTTTCGCTGGAAAAATGCCTTTTTTATTTACCTTTGTCTCTTCCCTATATTTTAGGGAACAAAGAAAGACAAATAGAGCAAATGCAAATAAAGGAACCAAAGAGAAAACCCGCATTTCAATAAAACAAATGGGGTTCTGCTATTTCATGATGGATAAGCGCATTTTTGGGCCGAGCTGGATTTGAACCAGCGTAGACATATTGCCAACGAATTTACAGTCCGTCCCCATTAACCGCTCGGGCATCGACCCAGGAAGTCAAAATGCTAGACTTGTTGATAATACACGATCAACTTCCTTTCGTAATACCCTACCCCCAGGGGAAGTCGAATCCCCGCTGCCTCCTTGAAAGAGAGATGTCCTGAACCACTAGACGATGGGGGCATACTTGCCCGTCTTCCGTCATACTATGCTCATACTATGAACAGTTTTTAGAAATTGTCAATCTGAAGATCTTGAAAAAGAAAGTATGCCTAGGCTATTAAACTATAATATACTAAAAAAAAATGGACTATGTTATAATTAACATTAACAGCATCTTCTTTTATTATAGAATATTAATAGAATAATAGAACATTCGAAAGCTAATCAATAGAAATCTTGACAATAACAATAATCCACTTTTTTTTCTAATAAATGCATTAGATACTTTTTTTTTGAACAATATCAGTACTGGAGGCGTGCGAGGATGGTGGTGAAAAAACCACACAATACGTTCCCGGGCGGGGGCTCTATACGGGGGCCTTGCCGCCGTATACGAAAGGCCCGCTCCCAATTCCAAGTGCTAGTGGGGGTGAAAAACGGACCCCGCATCGGTGCTCTCGAGGTAGGGTGTTGCCTGCCCGCACCTTATACGTCTGGGGCGTAGCCAAGTGGTTAAGGCAACGGGTTTTGATCCCGATACGCGAAGGTTCGAATCCTTTCGTCCCAGGAATCTATAGATATAGATATAGATTCGAATAGAAGAAAAAAGGGATAAATTATTATGTACGGACTTAACCAAACCAATGATTATGCAAGATTCCATTTCCATAATGGAATCAATTACAAAACAACCCCGAACTATATAAATCTTATGGTAAAACTTCGTTTGAAACGCTGTGGACGGAAGCAACGAGCCTTTTATCGAATTGTTGCAATTGATGTTCGAGCCCGAAGAGAGGGAAGGGCTCTTCAAAAGGTGGGTTTTTATGATCCGATAAACAACCAAACCCATTTAAACGTTCCTGCTATTCTCTATTTTCTTGAACAAGGTGCTCAACCCACAGGAACTGTTCATGATATTTTAAAGAAGGCGGGCGGGTTTTCGGAACTCCTTCTTAAGCAAAGGACTACCCCTTTTTGAAATAGAAAAAGGGAAGGGTCCGGCTTTTATCCCCTTGTTTCTAACCGTTCCATTTATACTTCATTTCCTATTTTTTAGCTTTCATTTACTAAAAGTATGTGGTGTTCTACAAAACCTGATTTTAGTGATTCCCATTCATATAGTGTCTGTCATAGCATGAATGAAAAAAAGATGAACCAAATATTGAAAGTAATTGGATTTAAAAATAGAAAATTTTGACACACTTTCGTTTCGATGAGTGAGTTTTGTTTTCACTTTAGTATCAAAACAAATAATAAGAAATACTAAAAAGGGGTTTAAGCTTGCTTGTTCCCCTTGTATTAGTATTCTATAAATGGATTTCCATTGAATAAGAATAAACCCTTTTCAATATACATACAACACATTTTTATTGACAATGGCGTGTTGAAGAAATCGAATTTTGTCGTGTGTAAGGGGATCCATTTATCTCCTTTCCATTCGATAGGTTTTTTACTTCATTCAAAAGCAAGTGCGGGTTTCGTCGGATTTTCTATGATACCGGAAGTCTTTTTGTGTGATACAAGAATGTTGATTCTCAAAGAGGAAGCAGATAAGCATAAGAGTCGATGACAGATGACATACGACATAGGAGGGACCTCTCTACCTATTGTTAGCTGAAAAGTTGTTGTATTTTCATCTGCTCTTTATTTTATTCTGTTCAGAATGGTTTATCGTTTTTATTTTATCATTTTTTTCTTGTTACTTTTGGATCTCGTTCTTTTTTTTATTCCTATTATATCTATGTTTTTTTTTGTTTTTTTTATTGGCGTTGCTAACTTAACGGTAGAGCACTCGGCTTTAAGCGCGGCTAGCTTTTTTTCATATTTTTATGAAGCAAGAGCTTCGTCCATACCAATACCACTGGTAGGTTTTGTAAGACCGCTCCTGAAAGGAATGAGTGGAAAAAACAGCATGTCGTATCTATACACTGGAGAATTCTGCAAATATTTTATGCTCGGGGGATCACTATAAAAACTTCTTTGCATTTTTATTGTTAACAAAAAGAATTTATGGTTAGGGGTTCAGGTGAATAAAAGAGATACAGCAAATCCCGTAGTAAAAATAGTAAAAATCGAACTTTAGATAAACAAAAAGCAACGAGTTTCTCTTCTTTATTTGAACCTTGATCGAAATGACAAGTTAAAAATCTTTCTCGGGTGGGCGGGTCTTTTTCCATGACCCTGGAGTGGATTGTCGGTTTTTTATGATTTTATGAGTTGTAAATATTTTTGATTAGCTATTAGCTAGTCCCATTAGGGGTTGGGGATGGATGTGTGGAAAAAGATGGATAAAGATAATTTTTTTTTTCAAAATCAAAGGAGGGGTCGAGGTTCAAAAATAAAGGATTTCTAAACATCTTGTTATCCAAACAAATGAAATTAAAGTAAAGCTTAAAAGAAAAGGGGGGAGGATACAGAATCCGTTCATAAGTCTACCTGTCCCCGAGGTATCCATTTTCTGTTTCCCCTAATACCTTGTTTGGACTGTATCGCACTATGTATCATTTGATAACCCAAGAAATTCCCCACTCTCAGTTCAATTCTAAGTGAGTTTCAAATGGAAGAATTAGAAGGATATTTAGAATTCGATCGATCTCGGCAGCATGCTTTTCTATACCCACTTATCTCTCGGGAGTCTATTTATGCACTTACGCATGATCATGGTTTAACTAGATCCATTTTGTTGGAAAAAGCCAATTATGACAATAAATCCAGTTCACTAATTGTGAAACGTTTAATTGCTCGAATGTATCAACAGAGCCCTTTGGGCATTTGTCCCAATGATTCGAACCAAAATCAAAATCCATTTTTGGGGCACAATAAGAATTTGTATTCTCAAATTATATCAGAGGGATTTGCAGATATTGCGGAAATTCCCCTTTTTCTTCAATTTGTATCTTCTTTCGAAGGGAAAGAAATAGCAAAATCTCTTAATTTACGATCAATACAGTCAATATTTCCCTTTTTAGAGGATGAATGTTCCCATTTCAATTTTGTGTCAGACGTACTAATACCCCACCCTGCCCATCTGGAAATCCTGGTTGAAGCTCTTCGTTATTGGGTGAAAGACGCCCCCTTCGTGCATTTTTTACGAGCCTTTCTCTATGAGTGTTGGAGTTTAAATAGTCTTATTATTCCAAAAAGGTCTAGTTCTTTTTTTTCAAAAAAAACTTCAAGATTGTTCCTCTTTCTATATAATTCTCATGTATGTGAATATGAATCCATCCTCCTTTTTCTTCGTAATAAATCTTCTCATTTACGACCAACATCTTCTGGAATCTTTCTGGAGCGTATTATTTTCTATAAAAAGATGGAAGGTCTTGGATCTATCGTTTCAAATAATTTTGAGCGCATTCTGCTGCTTTTCAAGGACCCCTGCATTCATTATGTTAGATATAAAGGAAAATACATTCTGATTTTAAAAGACAGGCCTCTTCTGATGAATAAATGGAAAGATTATCTTGTAAAGTTATGGCAATGTCATTTTTATGTATGGTCTCAACCAGGAAGGGTCAAATTATCCCAGCATTCCCTTCACTTTATGGGTTATATTTTAAGTGTACGACCAATGCCCTTGGTGATACGGAGTCGAGTATTAGAAAATTCATTTCTAATAGAGAATGCTATGAATAAGGTCGA